TATAAATTAGAGCTGAGGAATACTTAAAGGAAGAATATTTTATATTATAAAAAATACAAATACGCTATATTATGTTATGCTTAAAAAAAATCGAATGAATAAAAAAAAAATACAAACAGATGTCACGTTTCACGATATATATAGTAGTGGGGGATTATGGGACAAAAAATAAATCCACTTGGTTTCAGACTTGGTGCAACCCAAGGTCATCATTCTCTTTGGTTTGCACAACCAAAAAATTATTCAAAGGATCTACAAGAAGATCAAAAAATACGAGATTGTATCAAAAATTATGTGCAAAATAATATGAAAATATCCTCTAATGTAGAGGGAATTGCACGTATAGAGATTCAAAAAAGAATCGATTTGATTCAGGTCATAATCTATATGGGATTCCCCAAGTTATTAATAGAAGACAGGACTCGAAGAATCGAAGAATTACAGACGCATGTACAAAAAGAACTCAATTGTGTAAACCGAAAACTCAACATTGCTATTACAAGAATTGCAAATCCTTATGGGCACCCCAATATTCTTGCAGAATTTATAGCCGGACAATTAAAGAATAGAGTTTCATTTCGCAAAGCAATGAAAAAAGCTATTGAATTAACTGAACAGGCAGGTACAAAAGGGATTCAAGTACAAATTGCAGGGCGTATCGACGGAAAAGAAATTGCACGTGTTGAATGGATCCGAGAAGGTAGAGTTCCTCTACAAACCATTCGAGCTAAAATTGATTATTGTTCCTATGCAGTTCGAACTATCTATGGGGTATTAGGCATCAAAATTTGGATATTTGTAGACGAGGAATAATAAGAACTTACTTGACTTATATTTAGTTATATCTGGTGATAAAACAAAAAATGGCAAACTCTTTCATTCTTTTTCTGGTAAATAATAAAAAAAAAAGAACAATTCTATAAGGTTGAATAAAAATTCGATTAATCATTTGATATAATTGCTATGCTTAGTGTGTGACTCGTTGGTTTTTTTAGGGTTGGGATTCAAAAAAATGGACAGCCCATAGTACAAACTGATAACTATAGAACTAATAACCAACTCATCACTTCGTGTTATCTGGATAGAAAGAACCAGTCAAGATATGATATATAAGTCATATAATTGTAGCAACTGAAATCTTTTTTACATAAAAAAAAAAAAAAAAAAAAAACAATCTGATTATGGGTTGTAAAGCAATATAAAGTATACAGATAAATGGAAGGGTGAGAGAAAGATAGAAAAAGAATATTAATGATATATAATTCCAATATGTAAGGTCTATGAGTCATCTCATATAAAGGGAATGTAATAAAGCATCAATACTGATTGATCCATAATTAGACAAATCCGTGCATAGAACAAAAAATCAAGAGCCCCGAGCCAATAAAGACTGAGAAGGTTGACTCAAGAATAAATTTAATTGGAGGCTCCGTTGTAAAATTCAGACCTAATCATTAATCGAGAAGTGGTGGGAACGACAGAACCTGTGAATGCATAAGATTCTATTGAAAACGAATCCTAATGATTCATTGAGTAGGATGGCGGAACGAACCAGAAACCTATTCATTTATTCTGAGAGGTCATGTCATAGACTAATCTTACAACTGAATGTTGAAAGAGTAAATATTCGCCCGCGAATATTTTTTTTATTTCTAAATTTTAGTCGATTCGAAATAAAAGGAAAAACAAAATAAAGATTCATTATAGCGTTCTACCAAAACGACATTATCTATAAATAGAATACGTGTTAAATTCTATATTAAAACACAAAAAATTTCTAATTTATAATCGATTAGATCAAATTTCAAAGAATCCCACGATTCCATATATTATTAACCGTGTATTTTTTTTTTGTTTAATTATTTTTAATTGTTTAATTCGCGAGGAGCTGGATGAGAAGAAACTCTCGTGTCCGGTTCTGTAGTAGAGATGGATGGAATTGCTAAACAACCATCAACTATAACCCCAAAAGAACCAGATTCCGTAAACAACACAGAGGAAGAATGAAAGGAATATCTTATCGAGGTAATCGTATTTGCTTCGGTAGATATGCTCTTCAAGCGCTTGAACCCGCTTGGATCACATCTAGACAAATAGAAGCAGGGCGGCGAGCAATGACACGAAATGCACGCCGCGGTGGAAAAATATGGGTACGCATATTTCCAGACAAACCTGTTACAGTAAGACCTACAGAAACACGTATGGGTTCGGGGAAAGGATCTCCCGAATATTGGGTAGCTGTCGTTAAACCCGGTAGAATACTTTATGAAATGAGCGGAGTAGCAGAAAATATAGCTAGAAGGGCTATTTCAATAGCGGCATCGAAAATGCCTATACGAACTCAATTCATTCTTTCTGGATAGGAATGTAGAAACAAACGAAAGGGGTTTTTGGGATGAAAAAAAACAATTGCAGGTTTCTTTTTTTGTTTTGAACAAATAATATTTCTTTTTTTTTTTTTTATTTATACCTTTGCATTGAAAAAGAAAAAACCGATAAAAAAAAAAATGATATGATTCAACCTCAAACCCATTTGAATGTAGCGGATAACAGCGGGGCCCGAGAATTGATGTGTATTCGAATCATAGGAGCTAGTAATCGACGATATGCTCATATTGGTGACATTATTGTTGCTGTAATCAAGGAAGCAGTACCAAATACACCTCTAGAAAGATCAGAAGTGGTCCGAGCTGTCATTGTACGTACTTGTAAAGAACTCAAACGCGACAACGGTATGATAATACGATATGATGACAACGCTGCGGTTGTTATTGATCAAGAAGGAAATCCAAAAGGAACCCGAATTTTCGGCGCGATCGCCCGGGAATTAAGACAGTTAAATTTCACTAAAATAGTTTCATTAGCACCTGAAGTATTATAGGGGAAGACCTTAATAAAGTATTTGAATGAAATTGATTAAATTTATTTAATTAATTAGTAAATTGTTTAATTAATTAGTAAATTGTTTATCTATCACGTATATATCTTTAATAATTCATAAATATTAAAAAATTCAGAAAAAAAGAAAAAGAGCATGTTGATTATATCAAAATTCGGGGGAAACAAAAATCTTAGTTTATCATGAGTAAAGACACTATTGCTGACATAATAACCTCTATACGAAATGCTGACATGAATAAAAAAAGAACAGTTCGAATACCATCTACTAACATCACTGAAAATATTGTTAAAATCCTTTTACAAGAGGGTTTTATTGAAAACGTGAGAAAACATCAAGAAAGCAAAAAATATTTTTTGGTTTTAACCCTACGACATAGAAGAAATAGGAAAGGACCATATAGAACTGTTTTAAATTTAAAACGGATCAGTCGACCCGGTCTACGAATATATTCTAACTATCAACGAATTCCTAGAATTTTAGGCGGAATGGGGGTTGTAATTCTTTCTACTTCTCGAGGTATAATGACAGACCGAAAGGCTCGACTAGAAGGAATCGGCGGAGAAGTTTTGTGTTATATATGGTAATCTTTCTAATAGCCGACACGGTCATATTTGTGAAAAAAGAGAAAGGACAAGTTTATAATATTATCCCTCTTACATTAGTTGATACTTCAAAGCGGTTTTACCTGGAATGAAACAACAAAAATGGATTCATGAGGGTTTAATTACTGAACAACTTACCGATGGTATGTATCTTCCGGATTCGTTTAGATAACAAAAAAATTATTCTGGTTTTTGTTTCGTAAAGGATTTCATGTAGTTTTATACGTATACTACCAGGAAATAGACTAAAAATTGAGGTAAGTCCTTATGATTCAACCAAAGGGCGTATAATTTAGAGACTCCAAAGCAAAGACTTGAATGATTAGGCGGTTTTTTCAATTTCAACATTCTTTCGTGAGGATACAATTCGAAATTAAAAATTTCAAGAAACTTATTTTCTTCCAATTAAGTAGATTCGGAATTAAAAAAAGGAATGACAAATATGAAAATAAGGGCCTCTGTTCGTAAAATTTGTGAAAAATGTCGATTGATCCGTAGGCGGGGACGAATTATAGTAATTTGTTCTAACCCGAGACATAAACAAAGACAAGGATAATCTTTCTAAAACAAAAAGACTCTCGAAATCTAAAGGACCCGATGTACAGATGTACAAATAAATAAATAAAATAAATAAGTAAAAAAAAAAAAAAGAATAAGGATCCGTTTTGACATGAAATGGATATATCCATATATCTCTGACTTATATTTATGAGATGATAAAATATGGCAAAACCTATACCAAAAATTGGTTCGCGTAGAAATAGACGTATTGGTTCACGTAAGAATACACGTAGAATCCCCAAGGGAGTTATTCATGTTCAAGCAAGTTTCAACAATACCATTGTGACTGTTACAGATGTACGGGGTCGAGTAATTTCTTGGTCCTCTGCCGGGGCTTGTGGATTCAAGGGTACAAGAAGGGGTACACCATTTGCCGCTCAAACCGCAGCAGGAAATGCTATTCGGACAGTAGTGGATCAAGGTATGCAACGAGCAGAAGTTATGATAAAAGGCCCGGGTCTCGGAAGAGATGCGGCATTAAGAGCTATTCGTAGAAGTGGTATACTATTAAGTTTCATACGGGATGTAACTCCTATGCCACATAATGGCTGTAGGCCTCCTAAAAAAAGACGTGTGTAAAAATAAACATTGAAGAGATTTCAAGAGAAATAAATAATTCAATGATTTGATCAAATAATATACTATGGTTCGAGAGAAAGTAACAGTATCTACTCGGACACTACAGTGGAAGTGTGTTGAATCAAGAGCAGACAGTAAGCGTCTTTATTATGGACGCTTTATTCTGGCCCCACTTATGAAAGGTCAAGCCGATACAATAGGCATTGCAATGCGAAGAGCTTTGCTCGGAGAAATAGAAGGTACATGTATCACACGCGCAAAATCTGAGAAAATACCACATGAATATTCTACCATAGTAGGTATTCAAGAATCCGTACATGAAATTTTAATGAATTTGAAAGAAATTGTCTTGAAAA